TGATAAATGCATTGCTTGTGAAGTATGTGTTCGTGTATGTCCTATAGATCTGCCCGTTGTTGATTGGAAATTGGAAACTGATATTAGAAAGAAAAGATTACTTAATTACAGTATTGATTTCGGAATATGTATTTTTTGTGGTAATTGCGTTGAGTATTGTCCAACAAATTGTTTATCAATGACTGAAGAATATGAACTTTCTACTTATGATCGTCACGAATTGAATTATAATCAAATTGCTTTGGGTCGGTTACCAATGTCAATAATTGACGATTACACCATTCGAACAATTTTAAATTTGCCTGAAATAAAAACTTAAGAACTCATTTTGATCTAAAAGAATGAAGGTTTTTGTTTGGTGAATAACTACAATTATATTCATAATTATATTGATTAGGATTAGGCGGCGAGTAATTTATATTAATATGAAAAATATATTTCTTTTCTATAGTCTATATTGATGATTTGAAAATTGATGATTTGAAAATATATAGATTCAAATTACTCCTTCGAGAGATTTGGCCAATAACTACATCTACATCAATCCATATCCATGAAAATGGAATTTTTCAAATTGAATAATTAAGAACTATTATAAAATAGAAAAAAAGTTATAAAATAGAAAAAAAGTGGAGTTACTTCTTTTTTCCTGACCGGGTCAATAAAGTTATGCAAGATTTTGATTTATTTATCTCTTATATATAATGGATTTACCTGGACTAATACATGATTTTCTTTTAGCCTTTCTGGGATTAGGTCTTATATTAGGGGGTCTGGGAGTAGTATTACTTGCCAATCCCATTTATTCTGCCTTTTCATTGGGATTTGTTTTTGTTTGTATATCGTTATTCTATATTCTATCGAATTCCCATTTTGTAGCTGCTGCGCAGCTCCTTATTTACGTAGGAGCCATAAATGTTTTAATCATTTTTGCTGTGATGTTCATAAATGGTTCAGAATATTCCAAAGATTTCCGTCTTTGGACCGTGGGAGATGGAGTAACTTCCGTGGTCTGTACAAGTCTTTTTGTTTCACTAATGACTACTATTCCAGATACGTCATGGTACGGGATTATTTGGACTACAAAAGCAAACCAGATTGTAGAGCAAGATCTGATAAGTAATAGTCAACAAATTGGGATTCATTTATCAACAGATTTTTTTCTTCCGTTTGAATTTATTTCAATAATTCTTTTAGTTGCGTTAATCGGCGCAATTGCTGTAGCTCGTCAATAATAACTCTTTATAACTGGAAAAACCTTGTTATGAGCTATCACATGTCTTTCCTTTTTTCTATTTGACTTTGTATATAAATTTCTATTTGACTTTGTATATAAAATAGAAATTATTTATTAGTTCAATCTATTCCCAATATATTACTTTGTTGCATTACTCGTTATATTCTAGTCAATCCAATTGGTTAAATTGTTGTTCATATTGAAATGAATCGAGATTTATAAGGAGTTGGTTAATGATGCTCGAACAGGTACTTTTTTTGAGTGCTTATTTATTTTCTGTTGGTCTATATGGATTGATTACAAGTCGAAATATGGTTAGGGCTCTTATGTGTCTTGAACTTATATTAAATGCGGTTAATCTCAATTTTGTAACATTTTCTGATTTTTTTGATAGTCGTCAACTAAAAGGATCCATTTTTTCTATTTTTGTTATAGCTATTGCAGCTGCTGAAGCCGCTATTGGACTCGCTATTGTTTCATCAATTTATCGTAACAGAAAATCAACTCGTATAAATCAATCAAATTTATTGAATAAGTAATATTATAATATAAATTATCACATTATAATTTTCATAAATTAATTTCAATTAGTAAATTAATTTCAATTAGCATGTCTGCCATGTAAGATATGATCATGTTATCACAAAGATAAGAAATCAAAGTATTTTGGCACTGTCAATCCAGAAATAGAGAAAAAAACGGGGAACTCATCGATTCATCTAGTACTAGTATTTAAATATATAATTCATTTATCAATTTACTAGATTGAAACTTTATCGCGTTCAAAAATAGATAGATCCAATGTCGCATTCAGTAAAGATTTATGATACATGTATCGGGTGTACTCAATGTGTTCGAGCCTGTCCTACGGATGTTTTAGAAATGATCCCTTGGGACGGATGTAAAGCCAAACAAATAGCTTCTGCTCCAAGAACAGAGGATTGTGTCGGTTGTAAGAGATGTGAATCCGCCTGCCCAACAGATTTCTTGAGTGTTCGAGTTTATTTATGGTATGAAACAACCCGCAGCATGGGTATAGCTTATTAATACGTTACAGAAACCCCTACTTGAGTCCATTTTTTTACCGCAAAAACCTGTGCTCAAAAATAGATTATTTTTGAGCACAGGTTTTTCTGGTCCAAGTGTATCTTGTCTTTACCACGAACAAATTTCCTTGGTTAACAATAATTGTAGTTTTACCAATATTTGCAGGTTCCTTAATTTTCTTTCTTCCCCATAAAGGAAATAGGGTAATAAAGTGGT